GTCGGGTAAAGGGACTGACCCCGGATGTAATCGCGTAGGATGAACCGGGTAACAAAAAATAACGATCATTGGTATAAAGCTGGATGAAATGAATCCGGAAGTGCTGGTTCGAGTCCAGCTCGTGAGTTGGCCTAAGGATAAAATCAGAAGATCTTGAGTTTCATTCCCGCCATCTTCGTTCGGTCTTCCGTTTGAACGGTGTACTCTTTGTCGCTTATTCAAAGGGCTGATTATTTATAACCCGTTTTGTACCGATCGTGAACGACATTTTTGGAACGAATGACTTAGTCAAGTCAAAATTTAGGTTTGTGGCGTTCTTCATGACTCCCTCTAGGTCTAGAGTCCACGTTTTATAAATTTGGATGATGACGTGCTTGCATTCCAACTCCCGTAGGGTGTAGAGCTACGTTCTTCATTATCGTGTTCCAGTTTCCCTCAGGGTATAGAGTCGGTATGTTGCGTTCTGGAGATGAAGTTGCAAGAAGTACAGAGTCGATGTTCTAGAAGGTTTTTGGACATGTGCACGTGGAGAACTAACGGAAGTGTCGAAAGTGAGTTATATGCACATGGGGATATGGGACGCGTGTCTAGTTCTCATTGGAAAGGAATCAGCTGAATATTCCTTCTGTCTCCCGCCTGACACAGTTTGACACCTTACTATACTATACTATATAAGGGATACCTGATTGGCTCCAAATCTATATAAGTAGAAAGAATATAAAGAGAACAAGCACGCGGGAAAAAGCAAAATAGACCTATCAGAAATGAGACTGCGACTGCTATTGTCTTCTTGGGGGGAAACTGAGCTCGAACGAGCGCACGAGAACAGTTCGATTCTCTCTCCCGATCAGGAGACCTCGCTTGCTGCTTGCTGGTCTCATTCGGCTGATGGCGCAACGCTTCAAGGTCATTCTTTGAACTTACAACATAGGGGGCTTGGTTTGGCCACATTGTAGTAGAACTGTGGAAGGAATTTACTGGCTAGCTCTCTGAATGACGAAACGGATCCCGGGGATAGCGAAGTGAACCAGTCCAAGGCTGGTCCCTCCATACTTTTATGAAAGAACCTGAGTTGGATGGGATCGTCACTGCAAAATTCTGGCCCTATCCCCTATGTTGTAAGTTCAAAGCAAACTTTCAAATTCTTTCAAATGCGCCAACCTTTGCCTGTTCCGTTATACTTTTTAAAGGCTAGAAGGGGTATACCCTTGTGGTAACCGGGCCGAAGGGAACAGAAAAAGTCACTGAAATTGTGCTGTTTAGCTCCTTTCATCTCTTCAAACTGTGACTTGAGTTGCTGCAGTTGCAGCCACCAGAGAGAGTCGACTGAATTAGGACCGCTTGAGGGCGTCGCTGGATTAAAGGAGGGTTGGGGTTGTTGGGCTGGAGTTGACGGGAAATTGGCTGAATTAGCTGGAGGTGCTTGGAATGCTTAAGGAGGGGTTTGAAATTTACTTTGAGGGAAGGCAGCGGCCATAGGAGCAGACTGCGGATTTCCCGAGAATGCTGGATGAGGTCCGAACGATGGACAAGCGCCTGAAGAGGGCATATAGTAATGGTACCCTTATTGGTACGAGGCTTCTGGCCCAGCCTGAGGGCGGGTCCCACTGGAGAGTTGGCCAGGTCGATCGCCCTCCCTCCTCTTTTTTTTCTCGGATGGGGCCTCCTGTCCCTCCCCCGTCGCATAAGGAGTGTCTAAAGACAGAAGTTCTATTCGATCCAGCCAGATTTTTCAGAACCTTTTCAAGCCCCCCTCCCTCCTATTAAGTAAAAGGGAAGAAAGAAGAAATCCCTTTCTTTACCTTTACTGATACAGATGATTGTTCGGGCATCTATCTCCTCTCCAATCTCTACTAATTATTAGAAAGGCGTTGAGTCAGAAGGCTTCTATCCCTCGAGGTAGGCCCTATGTTGAGTAAGGGGGGATGGAGGCGGTAGAGAGAGAATACTGAACCTACCTCCTTTCCACTAATAAGCTTTATTCTCGATCGCTCCTTCCACTAATAATCCGAGGAAGAGGGATCCCCCATTATGTGTGCTTCTATCCCCTCTAGGGAGGAGGAGTAAATACGATAGACTTCAAAAGTATAAAAAGAATGATGGCTTTCAAGGCAGGAAGGAGTCAAAGGTATTTCACTCTTATTCCGGCATTTTAATAAATCCGCTATTACTTACTGCTTTTAAGGGCTTTTTGCAAGGAATGGTTAGGACAGAGCATAGCCCCTTGGAAGGAGGACTCTTTAGAGGAGTCGAGTTCAAGGCATCAATAGTCGTCCTCTCCCTCACCCAACTCATCGGATACTAAAACAGCTATTAGGGCCGGGACGAGAAGAATCAATCCGCCTCGCCTATCGATTATCGGAGAAGGCCTTGACCCCCGAGCCTTCCCAAAGGCTATGTGAAACTCTATAGAGGGCATATATCTCCCTAACTGATCCGGAGAGGCGATAATGAATGGTCGAGTCATATTTGGGGATCTATACCATAACATGAGTTGGAAGGCTCTTCCGTAAGAGAGAGCCGAGGGATAGAGCAGAAATCCCGGAGAATCACTAGGGATAAAGGAATAGAACTCCTAGTGCTGAAGGCTTCCACTCTATCTATATCGTTCGGGCATCTCCCTGACCGAAGGAGTACTGAAGAAGCTTTCATTTGCTCTTAACGTTAGTGCGAAGAGAGTCAAGGTATTCCCCCATCCTTCTCTAGGGGATTCATTAGAGGACCTATATTTCTTCCTGATCGGCCATTGATAGATCAGACTATAACCTCTTTTTGTTGAGATTATCTTATACAGCGAACTTGTTTAGGTCAAAGAAGAGAGAGGCTAGGAATCAGGAATCTTCCCCTTTGCATTTCTTATATGCAAAAAAAAACCACTAGGAGCCTATTCTTTGAACCTGAAAGATTTTATATCTGGCATTTCCATTATTATTATTAGTAAGCCTTTGTTTGAAAGATGTTGATGACTTTTGCTGCCTCGTAAGTGAGATTTGGGCACCTTATCAGACGAAGTTGTTAGACCGCTTCGGATAGTTTGTTTTCAACCCGAAAAAACCTGACGTCACTTGTGTTTTTGCAACATCTTCGGTAAGTTCTGTGCTGGTCGTAGAATCCGAAGCTATGATGAAATATCCTAGGTTCCGCATCAGAGTTGGCACAGCGAATGCCCATAGACTAAACGGGGGGACCCAACTCGATATAGTGAGCTTGATATCGCATTTGCTAATCTTCTAATGTATTTAGAGAAGACTATTGACTCTGCAAGGCTTTAGTTTGTCATAAGGTTCCTCCTGTACGCCTGTCAATGGATTCGAGTATTTGCCGCATGTATCAGGAAGAAGGGCCCTTACCGGAAATGGGTATGTATTGAGAGTGAAGGGATTGATTTCGCTCGCGCATTGAGAGTTTTGGATGAAGCCTTTTCTTAAGGAATCTTGTACCTTGACCCGCGTAGATATTGAGTCTAGTCCATCCATATTGCCTTTATGAAATGAAAGAGCTCTTTCTGAGCAGGGTTAGAATGAAGGAGATGATCGAGTTTTTGAGTTTCGATGGGGTTCTTTCTCCTGTAAAGTCGAACCTAGTTAGGAGTTAGTCTTTCCTAACCCAAAACGTTGATGGATATTTCTAGGCTGAGCTTACAGCCATATAGTTCGCTCCAAGGGAAAAATGGAGTGGAGACTTCCTTTCCCATATCGTCTTTCATCCATTGGGATGATATCTTTCTTTGTTGGAGCTAGAACTCTCCCGATTCATTACTGGGACTGCATTTTTATACTTTTACAGTCTAATACAAGTCTTTGGGCTAAGCAGCCCCAATCTATTATAGTCAAGGGGAACTTGTTGAGCTTGAGTGAGAAGGGCCTTGAGTGATGGTGAAGTATTGCTAAGAGTTAATTGCTTTTAACGAAGCTTTGGTTGTCTGTTGTCTAGGAGATGGAAGATATGGAAGCGATCATGCCAGCTCTAGTGCACCTAATACCATATGAGCTACATTGTTGAGTATGGTCAGTACATAGATGGGTGGAGCCAGCTTTGCATACTCTATTTTAGGAAAAAAAGCAGTAGCACTGTTAGTGTCCTAAGACGGATCAGGTATAAACAGTTAAGTTGAAGGTCTTTGGTGCCCACCGGATTCATGGCCTGTCAATATCTCATAGTGTGTAAACCTTGTGACACGTGTAGTGTTGATTGGTTTGGGTAGTTAATCAAGGTATGATCTAGAAAATTTTTAATTTTCGGTATTATGATACTATGGAGGAGGATGAAGAATGAGTTTTCTGGACTCAGATTTGAGTTTACCCCGTTGTTGATTGGTGCGGTGATCTTGATAACTGCGTATCTACTTCAGGTTTCGTGTTCTTGCGAGTGGGAGGTGTGGCATCCTAGTCTAGTCGATGCCTGTTGATTGTTGCACTCTCAACCATGGGAGTCGAGTGCTTTGTGCGTTATGCCTGAAAAATGGCCATAATTCATACGCCCTATCTATAGTCACTTTTTGCTCTTTTGGTATATCTATTGCTATAGTGGATAAAAGGAAAGAAGAATTGTAATATTACGCATCAAGACTGTATAAGGTATACTGCTATGCTAAACTATGCGCAAGTATACTATGCTATAGTATAATCGTATGTTATGCTAGACTACGAAAGCGAGAAACTCTCTAAGGAAAAGAAAGAGGAAAGGAGAGCGGTCGAGTCTGTGGCTGAGTGAGACCAGACAACTAGTAAGAGTAGGTGCGCTTCAGTTGCGGATGCGCTACGAACAACAAGCACTGTAATCCTTGCTTTCCTTCCGGCAATAGGCAATAAGCTATCCTTTCCTTCCGTGTTTGAGGGTCTTTGTTTTAGGGAGTGCAATTTACTTATTAGGGTTAAAAAAGGTAAAAAAGGACAGGTATTTAGCCTATTTAGTAGGGAGTGCAATTTCATAGGGGGTGCTAAAGGGTAATGATAGGTATTTAGTCTAAATAAGTAAGACCGGAAAATAGCCAAAAGCAAAGTCAAGACCGGTCAAGAGCAGAAAGCAAGCGTGAGTTATGGTTTCGGAAGAAGAAGGAAGAGCTCCCAAGCCGAGTCCGGCTTGTTCCCTTGCTTGAGTAAGAGATAGATATTCCTTGTCTGTACTCAGGCAGGTAGTAGCAGTAGGACTGGACTAAAGGTGAGGTATGCCGTTTTATAGTCGTCCCCTACCTATCCGTACTTGTGTTTGAGGGAGCTCGACAGAAAGAGAGGTAGTTACGCTATGAGAGAGGAATAGGAGAGCGCCATTATGATTATTAGTTGTCAGTGCCGTTCTGCTCTAGTAGTGTTGGTAAATATCTCTCTTTCCGGTAGGTATCACTCTTGCCAGCTTTCCTTCCGGTAAGTCTCGTTCTCGTGGTGGTGTCGTTCTAGGTTTCACTCTCCCCTTTTCGTCATAAGGCGTGTTGTCGCTCGTGGGATTGAGAAAATTCTCTCTGTTTAGTCAGTGCCGTTCTAGTAGTGGTGGTAAATATCCTTCCCTCCCTGTGGTCGGTCACTCTTTCTGGCCTTTCCGTTGGTAAGTAAAGATATGCTTTCTTCCCTTCCGGCTATGGTATAGGGGAAGAGTAAATTATTCCTTCTTTTTAGAGTGTATGAGAGAGCGGTAGCGAAGGGCCCAACTCAAGAAGCCTTTAAGAGATAGGGGTGGAGAGAACGAGCCATCCTTATCAATGAATCCCACTTGAGCGAGCCATCCGAAATCGGAACGAGCTATCCGAATTATCCACGAATCTGACCTAGAATCTAGCGAGCGGACAGCGCACCCCTATACCGACGTGGCTCCATACCTTCAGATAATAGCCGCTCTCGTTTAAACCCCCTTTGCAATCCCTGAACGATAGCTTTCCTTTGCCACCCTTTAATGTACCGCCTGTTCGCTCGCCCTTGACTAGTAGGGGCGGAGAAGGAAGAAGCACTTTTTCAAGAATGCTTGTTGCACGCCTTGAAGCTCGTCTCCGCTGTCTTTCTTACTTTTGTTTTTCAATCCACTAGCTAGTGACTCTTTTCCTTCTTCTCGCTTTGCTCGCTAACTTGGTTCACTGCTTGCTCTACCGCTTGTTCTTTCAGTTGCGGTGACGACCGCTCCCCTTTCGTCATAAGGCGTGCTTCCCAAAAGGAAATCCCTGAACTAACCTGCCTGACCTGAGAAAGAAAGACTGTTTTCTTCCGGAAGAAAGACTGTTGTTTGAATCAAGCCTTACGGCCCACCAAGCATTTGACTCCTTTCTTACTGATCGCTTACTTGCGCCGCTTTAGGCTGAACAACTAGCTTTAGGCTTTCGAACTTGCTTTTCGTACGCTCGCAAAGCTCGCTCCTGTGCCTCTTGGTTCTAGTTCTTGTTCTGTTCGCTCACTGACAAGAACATTAAGAACACTAGTCACCGCTCTCGCTAGAGGGAAGGCAGGCAGGAAGGAGAGAGCGCTATGTTCTTTTTTATTATTAGTGCCTTTTTAGTAATAGCTTGCCAGTCAAGAGGGAAAAGAAGAGGAAGCTTGAGGTAAGTGCCTTCCCTTAGGACGGCTTTACCCATTGGAGCTGGTCGCTCCCGATCGAGAAGCAAGGGAGCGAGAGCGACCGATCGAGAAAGGTTTGGAACCCTGGCCTTAAAGAAAAGGCTAGTTCCCTGCCTTATTAGAAAAAAGGCTAGTAGCTCTTTTCTCAAGGTCAGTCTTTCAACCAAGCTTTTGTCGGCAGACTAGGAAGGCAAGTCCGACCTGTCAAGCTCTTAGTCCTGGCTTTAGCGACTAGAGCTATTAGAACTAGCGGACACTAAAGCCCCATTCCATTCGCGGGCCCCAGCAAGAGAGGGCCCTTCCTTATTTTAGGGCAAAAAGCCCCTTAACAACAAGGCGGCGCTCACATTTTTTGGCTTCGTTCCACTTCCTTAACGGACCTACGGACTAGCTAAGGTTTACTTAAATAGTTGTTCTTTCTTTTCGCAATTTCAAGTTAAAGCTAGCGTTTTTCAGCTTGCTGTTTGCTTTGGTCGAGTAGCTTCCTTCCTTCGCTTTTGAATGAAATCAGCAGTAAGAGTAAGTAAGTCTTCTCTTTCTTTCCTCTGCTTATTCCGCCCAACGAATCGGCTTTCCGCTCGACCAAATAGTCCAATGCCCGGTTAGTAGGATATGTGGGGAAGAGGTTCACCTGCCAACCAATGAAATTTCAACCTTCGACGCCCTGTCTTGTATCTAAAAGAGAAAACTGTTGTGCATGTGTTCTTTCTTGATTGGGTCTGTGTGAAGCTCCTTCCAGTCTTTATAGACTTATAAGTAGGGAGAGGTCTTTTAAGTCTCCCCCGATAGGGGGAGATTCTGCTCCTCTCGCTCGATGGACCCGCTTTATATGCTTCCTTTACTTTTTTATACGCGTCAGCGATAAAGGGTATAAACACTAAAGGCCTATCCGATCCCTCTCTTGCGATCCTTCCTTTACGAGGCCTAGCCGATCAACTGTTCGATGCTATCCTCACCTATTTTATCCACTCGATCCTGCTTGATATGCTTGCCGCGGAGAAAGACTCTTTCTAAAGACTAATTGGTAAAAGAATGCAATTTTCCAGTCGGGCGGAATGAAAAAGAAAAATTGGATTGAGATCAGGATAAGGAAAAAGGATCCATGGACATTTTGACCGGGTTTCCTTCATTTTCTCATTGGACTTTATCCTTATAATAAGGAAAAACTAGAAATGACATTTGATCGGTATAGCGGAATGCACTTTCTCATTTTGATTGAGATCCTATGAAGCCAGCTCATGAACTTTGCCAGTCGAATGGGCGGAACCTGACTCATCAAGCAAACAAAAAAGGAGCCTTCCCTAGTCATAATGGGCTGGGCCCTTGTATCCGCATATGAAGCGTCACGTAGCATCTTTAGTTCGTGACGTGAGCTCTTCAGTTCGTGAGTTCTCGAGCTGCTATGCTTTAGCGTATCAACGGGGCAAAGCTGACTAATCGGCTCGATCTTTATCGTAATCGTAGAAAGAAGAACAGGCCTCGCGTCAGATATTGGTTGCGCTGATCGGCGGCTTGCAACATCACATCTGGAACGACCGATCTATGAATCTAGAGCTTTCCGCGTAGAAAGACGTCAAGAAAGCCAATCCGGGTTTGAGCGTAGAGAAAGAATTGGAACTGAAAGACTTTTTCGCTCATGCATTTCCTTCAGGCAGGAATAGGTGTCGAAAGCTCATAACGATCGCTATTGATATGCTGCCACACATGCGATCGGAAAGGCGTGATTAGTTCTTTCAATGGATTTCAAGCGTGAATCAAGTCTACAGGGCCAAGTCGTCCATCAATGCCAGGTCGTCGTCCATCAATTGAAACAGAGATTAAGGGCGCATTTCAAGAGCATGAAGAATCGCGTTTCTATTCATCAGTCGTCGAATAGCGTTTTGAATCGACATAGATAAAGATTATTCTCGTTCCCTTAATTCAGGAATAGGTGGCGAAGGCTACTTGTTCCTTGGCGGGCTATAAAGGAAGATTACAGTAGTTCAAGACCGGGGCCCCTTAACTCAAGTATAAGAAGGGTTACGGGCAAGGGAAAGAGTCTTAAAAAGCTCTTTCAAGAGACATGGCCCGCTCGCTCAAGCTGTTCTAATCGAGGGGTCAGCCCTCCCTCAATTCCCTTCTCCCAAGCATTTCTTTCTCAGTTAACAACTGAGTCAAACTATCTTAATCTAAGGATTATTAAACAGAAAACTACAAACAAAAAGAACTTTGCTCTATAAAACCTAAGGGGTTATAGGGAACAAACAAGGTTTAAGAGTGGAAAAAGAAAAAAAAAAAAAAATGCACCAAATCTTCTCCATGTTTACCTCATCAATCAAAACAACCGGTCTTTCGTAGTCCTTTATTTTTGAGAACAACTGGTAATTCTAATGATGTAGAAAAAAGAGAACAGCGGATCCATCCACAGGTTAAAAAGCGTTTCCCACAAACAAGCAAGATGGGAGGGATTTCCATGACTTCAGTTTCGAGAAAATGGATCAGCCCCAGCTAGAAGATCTTGTGAAAAGTCATTCGTTTGCATTGAAAAAAGTAGAACTGCAACCGTTCTCCTTATGGAAACCGCTGGCCACCGGGATCAGCCAATTGTCCTTGGCTTCGGCAATAGATCCGAATCGGATTCAACCCATGCGCAGGTGTCACGCATACGACCTAGGGGAGAAGCCACTAGACCAGCGATACCCAACACCTGAGTATTGACTAGTTCTCCATTCACGAGGGTTGTTAGTTCCTCGCTTAGGGGGCGCTCCAGCCCAGCATTGGTTTAGTCTTTCCCAAAACGGAATGCCACCAAATGGATGGGGTTTCGGGTGAGCCAGGAAAGAGGTGGGAGGAGATCGGAACGTACCTAGAGGTCAGAGAAGGCACTTGCAGGCTATGAACTCCTTTTTTCGGGAAGTGGTCCCCTTTTCTCGAGCTATGTCCCTTGGTTTGATTCTCGATCACTGGAGTCTCTTTCCTGTCTTTCTCTCTTTATTGCGAATCGAGATTCGGATGGCGGAGCTCAGTAAACTGCGCTCGCACGCTACTGATATTTCTCACCGAGTTCGCTCTCGAATGTGATTGAAGTTTCTTACAGTGACTGCAAACAGGTCGATTCAGACCTCCTTTCTTTCCTACGGCTCGTATTCGTATCTTGCTTCCTGAAATACTTTTTTTTTTCTTTTTTGTTTTCGCATCTCACTACTCCTGAGTATGGAAAATGCTTCAACAGAATTCCTTGTTGCCTGCCGAGATTAATGAGGAGTTGAACCCCAATAGCTCCTACGAACTAGAAAGCGACTAATAACCACCCTCCCTCCCCTCGCTATTCAGAGTGAGATGACCATATATGTTATGTAAAGTTAGACGACAAAGTTGTCGCTACGAATATCAGTAACTGATATCCCTTCTTGGCGTAAGCGTGCTTGGATAGCACGCGCTTGTTTGAAATAGTCACTCTCGGCCGGTGCTTGTTTGTTTTGTGTGAGGTCAAAGAAAGGCTTGGCTTAGTAACCGGCTAAGAAAGCCTTTCACCTGGCTAACACACAAAAAAGCACCGGCCGAGAGGACGTGGATGCGGCGACTCCGAGCGAGTCTAATCGACCACGCACGACGGACGAGGCTAGGAGGAGAACATAGAATAAGAAAAAGGACCCAGGGACATTCAAGCCCACCGCTCTCTGAGCGAAAGGAACGAATGCGCCAAGCAAGAAAGTGGGATTGGAGTAGTACTGGTTAGGCTGGCAAAGTGGATGAGATCTAAATAAGTTGATGAGATATAGGCTAGCTAAATGAGATGGCTAATAGGCTAGTAGTAAAGGTTGGGAGCACCATGGTAGTGGTTGGTGGGGGGCTTCGCTCCTTGAATATTGAAGCGTTCGTTATTGGGCCCTATTCGTTCGATCAAAAGAAAAAGGGGGCCGGGAGCGCAAGGTCCAATGACCGATTGTAGTAAGACCACTGAACTTTTCGTAGTGACTATCGATTGAACGTTCACGGCGGCACGGATCGAACTAAAAAAAAAGAAATGGATTGGTATTGGGAGAGGCAGGATTCGAACCTACGTAGAAAAACTTTAACAGATTTACAGTCTGTCGCTTTTGACCACTCGGCCACTCTCCCCTTCCCGGGCCGAGGCCCCCCTCAATGGGTTCTAAGAAGGAGGGCGGCGTTCGTTCTTATTGATTTTTTTGAAACTATGAAGCTTGGCTTCGCAGCTGAGCGAGCTACTGGTATCTCTTCGTCCAAAGAATGCTTCGCTTGCTAAGGGAAAGAGTTAGACCGCTGTAGCTTCCGCTTCGCTTGCTTTCGTTACGTATGCTTTAGCAAGCCCCCGTGCTTGTGCTGTGTATAGGTTAGTATGCTTTAGTATAGCTTGTGTAGCCGTTGCTTGCTTTCGCTTCGCTTGTTCTGTTAGTTTTCGGTATGCTAGCTTCCGCTGTAGCTTGCTAGAGTTAGAGTGAAAGGCTAGCTTCGCTTGCTAAGGGAAAGAAAGTGATTAGGTGGCGAATGCGCTATTCAAACTACGTGTTAGTGTTTGCTTGCTTTGTATGCTAACACATACATTCTACCTAAACCGCTTGCTTGAGCTCTAGCCGTGCTTGTGTCTAAAGAAAGAGAAGAGTTAGTGTTAGCTTCGCTTGCAGTGAAGTTCTAGTGTTAGCAGCTTCGCTTGACTTTTAGGGCTCCGCTCCTTAGTCAACTTTAGGTTGACAGCTTCGCTTCCTTAGCGTAGTCTCAGTCCATAATTGAAGGCTCGGTAAACTCGGCTAGCGGACTTCCTTAGTAGTTAGCTAGCGGAGCTAGCCTTAGCCTCAACAATTCGGCCAGCTAAGCGCTGCCTTAGCCTTCTTTATTGAAAGGGCAAAGCTGCTGCTTCGCTCCTTTGCTTTAGGCTCTATAGGAAATCCAATCCAATAGCATAGCAGCGGCTACTAGCTTTGCGATAGGAGCTCCTTAGCTTAGCTTTGATAGTAGTTTCCTTCCCCTTAAACTAAAGTTATTGTAGTTCGCTTTAGGAGTGAAAAGCTTTCTGAGATGACTTATCTCTCCGTGGCCTTACAATAGATTGCGGCTACCTTTAGTCTGCTGCAGCAGCCCCAAAGCCGCCCCGATCAATCACCTTGCCAAAAGCCAAAAATGGAAACCTATCTGGCCCCAAAGCTTTAAATGCGATATACCTTCCGAATATGAAAGGAAAGCTGCTGACTAAAGGTTACTGAAAAGCTAAAGCTGCTGCTATTGCCGATTATCTGAGCTTTCACTATGGCTACCGACGATCCATAGATAGGGAGGGCGAACATCTCATCACTTGCCGCTAGACCAAGTTCTCGAGGGTGTTCGTTCTATTCTAAACCCATTGTCGTCCACGGTTTCCTTGTCGACGCGAAGGGACGAGCAGCCCGCAAAGTCTGAGATCAGAACTCATACCGCGGTTGTGGCTTGAACGCCGCATGCAAGTTATTAAATATTGATTTAGTATGTGTTAGTACGAGATCGCGCTATCAACTTATTGGTCTCATGGTATATCTCAGTATAGAGGATGATACCGGGGATCTGTATTTGTTTATAAACTCTCCCGGCGGATGGGTAATACCCGGAATAGCTATTTATGAGACTATGCAATTTGTGCCACCAGATGTACATACAATATGCATGGGATTAGCCGCTTCAATGGGATCTTTTATCCTGGTCGGAGGATAAATTACCAAACGCCTAGCATTCCCTCACGCTTGGCGCCAATGACTTTTTTATTTGAGAGAAAAAAGAAGACTATGCCTTCGCCATATGGAATATGAATAATAAGTAAGAATAGCATGGCACTTCGAGTTCGATATGAGCAAACCTTTATTGTTTTTTCATAACATGAGATTATGTATCGAGAGAGTAGTATGAGACAAAGGGTATTTCCGATTTGATCTTATCTATCGGGGGTCCATTTCAGCGTCACAAACTTTTTTGTTTTCACACCAGAAGTCTCTT